GTAATGTCCACTAGAACGTCCATGGATTTTATCATCAACTTGATGAATTAATTTTAAAATATAGGACTTTCCTATTAAGACAGGTTGTTCAAAAGGATTTCCTGTTCTTCCATCAAATATTCTGCTTTTTCCCGGATATTCCGGTTCAAATACCCATGGATTTTTTGTTTGCTTACTGGCTTCATATAATTCAGAAAACACTAGCTTTCTCGAAGCCTCTTGCTCATATCTCTCATCAAAAGATGCTATTCTATAATGTCTTTTTAACAGATCTCCCGCTAACCCGAGCGAACATTCAAATATCTGTCCCACATTCATTCGTGATGGTACTCCTAATGGGTTGAAGACCATATCAACAGGTGTTCCATCTTGCAAATAAGGCATATCTTGTCTAGGCAAAATTTTGGAAATGATACCTTTATTCCCATGTCTTCCAGCTACTTTATCACCTACTTTGATTTCACGTTTCTGTGAAATATATACACGAATCATTTCTAAATTATAACTGGAACCCCCCCTTTTCCGGATCCATCTCACGTCAATAACGCGCCCTCTTCCGCCTATAGGTAGTTTTAGAGAAGTTTCTTTTGCAGTGGATACCTGAATTCCAAGAATGGCTCTTAATAATCTATCCTCTGGAGCATACGAGGATTCGTTTGCCGTCTGAGGCCTTAATTTTCCTACTAAAATATCACCTGTTTCTACCCAAGATCCCAGCATCACAACTCCATTTCTGTCTAAATTGCGGAGTAAATGAGCCTCTAGATGTGGTATTTCCCTAGTGATTCTTTCAGGTCCTTGGCTTGTCATATGAGTCTGAATTTCATATTTCCGGATGTGAAAAGAAGTATAAATATCTTCATATACCAAACGTTCGCTAATTAGTACTGCGTCTTCAAAATTGTAACCTTCCCATGGCATATAAGCTACTAATACGTTTTTTCCTAAAGTGAGTTCCCCACCAACTGTAGCCGCACCGTCCGCTAAAATTTGTCCCTTTTTAATGCATTTACCTCGCGAAACCTGAGGTTTTTGATGCATACAAGTATTTTTGTTGGAACGTTGACAGATAACTAATGGAATACTTATAGTAGTGTCTCCGTTACTTGCAAAAAGAATCTTGTGAGGATCAGTATAAATGATCTTTCCCTCGTGTTCGGCTATAGCGGAAACCCCCGAATCTAGAGCCGTTTGACGTTCCAGTCCAGTTCCAACAATGCACCTCTCGGACTGAGAAAGCGGAACTGCTTGGCGCTGCATATTAGAACTCATTAAAGCCCGATTCGCATCATTATGCTCGATAAAAGGAATGAGAGAAGCTCCAATAGAAAAATATTGGAAGGGAAAAATACTTCTAAGATTAATTTGTTCCCATGCAATAGTCAGGAACTCTTGACGGTATCGAGCTGGAACAACCTGTTCTTCCTGAATACTCTGATTCAAGGCCAAAGAATTTCCAGCTGCTACCCTATAATATTCATCTCTATTTGGTGATAAATAAACTATCTGTGCCTCCTTTTTTGATCTTTCAGATATTTCATAAAACGGACTCTTTATGGATCCCCAATGGCCAATCCTCACATGAATGGCTAAGGATCCAATAAGTCCAACATTGATTCCTTCGGACGTATCAATTGGACAAATACGTCCATAGTGGCTAGGATGAATATCTCGTATCCGAAAACTAGCAGTTTTACCCGTCAATCCTCCAGGACCCAAATAACTCAATTTTCGCCCATGAACAATTTGTGTCAATGGATTAGTTCGATCCAAAACTTGAGATAAAGGATGTAGGCCAAAAAACGATTCATAAGTGGTTGTTAATGAAGTTGAAGTTACCAAATTTTGAGGAGTCGGTATCAATTTATGACGAATTGCTCCAGATATAGTTCCTCGAACTGCGTTTTCTAAACGAACAAGAGCCAGTCCAAATTGATCCTGTAACAAGTCCGCTATAGAACGAATACGTTTATTTTTCAAGTGATTCATATCATCAAGTGTACCCATTCCAAATTTCATTCCGATCAAATGATCCACAGCAGCCAATACATCTCGTGGTAACAAAAATGTATTGTTCTGAGGTATATCAAGATTCAGTCTACGGTTCATATTTCGTCGACCAATCCTTCCTAATTCACATCTTTGTTGAAAAAATTTCTTTTGTAATTCCTTACATAAGGACTCAGAAAATATCGGATCCCCGCCTACACAAGCAAATTGTTGATAAAATTCCAAAATAGCACTTTCTTTTGACCCAATCTTTTTTTTCTCCTTATCATTCAGATTAAGGAAAGACAAGAAAATTTCAGGGTAACAAACATTATCCAGAATTTCTCTTAGATTCGAACCCATAGCCGACGATAGAACTAGAATAGATATTTTTTGTTTCCTACTCACACGGGCCCATATCCTTGATTTTCTATCAATCTCTAATTCTGATCTCCCCCCCCAATCTGATATTATGGTGCTGGTATAGACAGAAATTCCGTTATGGTCCAATTCTGAACGGTAGTAAATACCAGGACTTTGCAATATTTGATTGATCACAATTCTGTATATTCCATTTACTATAAAGGTTCCCAGGGAATTCATTATTGGAATGTTTCCGATAAAAATGGTTTCTTCTTGCATATCTCTACCGGTTTTCCAAATTAATCCCGCGGGTACATATAATTCAGAAGAATATGTGAGTGATTCATACACAGCATTTCTTTCGTTTATCAAGGGTTCCACCAATTGATATCTTTCTACAAATAATTTAAATTCAATTTCTTGATCTGTGTCTTCAATTTTCGGAAACTTATGAAATTCTTCCGTCAAGCCCTCATTAATAAACCTACAAAATCCCTCAAATTGGATCTGACTAAATCCAGGTATTGTCGACATTCCCTCATTTCCATCATTCCAGAGCATCTTAATTTTCAGTTTCCCCTTTATCGAAAAATCCCATTATTAGCTCACTATTTATCGAACCATATGGATCGATTTCGCAATGATGGAATGTATATTCTGTTTACTGAATCACATGAAATTTTAGACAACCCTGTAAATGTACTTCATACGTATGAGAACGGAAATGAGACAGAGGAATGAAGAGCATTTTCGACGCAAGACAAGTTCGAATTTGCGACAGGTACAAATGGAAATGAATTTATAAAGCATTCCCAGAATAATTCCGTCACTTACACTTATAGAGTCTTATATAGAATATAAAAATTCATCCAACTTCTACCTATTATTATGATAATACGATTAGATTGATTGGGTACCAAAAAAATAAATGGATTCAGAATGAAATCGAATCTCTATGAATGAGATAAAGAAAGTCAGTACCAGTAGTAATACGGTTTCCCCTTAAGTTAAAGTTAATTTTATTTCATGTTGAAAAAAAAAAATTTCGGATTTTTTTACTTTTACTATATATAAATATAATTTGACTATTACTATATTTTAATTTTACTATATATATTTTACTATATATAATATATGGGTTTATGGAATATGATTGAATTCCGTAATAGGAATAATATTTCCTAAGTAAAGTATATGCCGGTATAGCTATCCACCTATCCACATATCTCATCTCATCTTTTTTTTTATAGCAATTTTGCTTGTGGCAACAGAAGTCAGGTCACACTATATCATAATTTCCATTTTTTCTATTATAGAATATAGAAAACGAAAAAAAAAAGCACGACGATTCCCTATAAGGATATGGGATATGTACATAAAAAAGACTCGTCCCGGTATATGTGTAACAATTTTTGTTTTTGGGGTGTGGGTTTACATATACACATATCATATATATTGTTATATTTGAATTGATTTGTTATGCCAGTAAGGAAAGGCAACAATTTGAGATACAAATTGAAGAACTTTTCACTAATTCAAAAAAAAAAAAAAAAAATAGTTAATGGTTCCAATTTGCACTAAATTTTTCAGTCTGTGACCGAAAATCCATTTTTTACCTTTTCAATGGAAAGAGAAGGGGAGTTTTTAAGGGGTGTGATAACCAATCGAAGAGAATAATTGGATTGGATAAAAAAAAAAAGAATTAGTAATAGAATCTTAATATGGATGAATACTCTTTTTTTACCCATTTTATATTTTTTTTTTTGAGATTTGGATCGGATTTGGCGACATGGCCAAGTGGTAAGGCAGGGGACTGCAAATCCTTTATCCCCAGTTCAAATCTGGGTGTCGCCTGATCAACAAAAAACGGGGGATTTCTTATTCTACTGATTTAATTCGACGAATTTTGTCCCCGGAGCCGGAGAAGTATAAGCCTATCGATAGTTTTTTTTTATCAAAATCTGGTCCTTGGGTGTGGCTCAAACCGATACAAATAGGGATGAAGTGAGTCTTAACTTAGTAATATGATTGACTCTCACTATTTTTTTTTTTTCAAAAAAAAAAATAGTGAGAGTCAATTCTGGGATTCAGAACGACGAAAATAAGAGGTCGAAAGTATCCAAAGGTTCCTAAAAGACAATCCATTTTTCTCCTAGGATTGAAGAAGAGATTGTACGAAAGAGTATCAAGAATTCCTAATTCTTTTTCACTACCATTACTCAAATTGTGTCTACTGACTCCATCTGGAATTAGATTGGATAGGCTGATGGGAAATCCATTTAAGAGTTGTGGAAAGGATTGAAGAAACTTTGTATCCAGACTAACGAGGGTCTCTGAGTAATCAAACATTCAATCAGGATAGTCGGTCAACTCTTATTTTTATAGAGTAAAAGTAAAGGTCGAAAAAAAGGGTAACAAACAATAGGTCTTAGTATTCCCACATGTTTCATTTCATTAGGATAGAAGTATTCCTTTGCTATCTAATTTTTCAAGAAAAGGTATGTGTATCATATCTGTACTTAATACTTATACTTCCCAATTTTACCAGAAATCTTAGAATATTGTTACAAGTATATTCATTGGATTGGTTCATTAATAGCTTTAAGTCAGAATTCTATTTTGACTCTGCGCCATTAATTCCACTATGATTATTGATCAATAATTAAATAATTCCTTCATAGAGATAGGAGACATAATTCATATGGATATTGTAAGTCTCGCTTGGGCTGCTTTAATGGTAGTCTTTACATTTTCCCTCTCACTCGTAGTATGGGGAAGGAGTGGACTTTAGGGAGGGGTACTACTAGTAATTGTATGAATTGTTTAATTGAGCGTTTTGCGAAGCTTTTTCTTTTTTAAGAATGTCTCTGTTTCAAAATTATACTGAAATACAGTAATGAATAAGAAAATACAATAATGAATAATAACCATTCGATCAAACAATGAATGATTACTTTACTATAGTTCTATTTCGAAACTCAAATCGACGCATGATAGGAAAATTTTTTCAACCGGATTCTTCCTAAACATTCTATTTTAATAAACCAGTTCTTACCAGAATTATGGATATTACAATGAACAAAAACCAGAAATGGGTTTTTTATTTTTTTCTTTATTTGTTTCCCTCTTTTTTTACTTTTACTGTTCTAAGAGAACATAAAGTCGTTCCGCTAATCTAATTAGATTATGGCAATACATACTTTCTATTGGAAGTGACTAGTTGTTGTCCAAACCAAAGAAAAGAGGTTCTACACATAAGAAGATTAGATCCTTCTTTCGTTGCACGATTCACGTATCGTGTATTTCACCTTTCTTTTAGACTCCTCTCCATTCCATTTTTTATGCTTAAGACATGAGATGAGTCAAAAAAGCATAAAAAATGGAATGGAGAGGAGTCTACTCTATTAACCTATTCCCTTTTACATTTTACAAATCTGAATAAATTATCATAGAATAGAACTCCGCGGATCATGTTTTCTGTTAATGGATCAAGCAATAGCTTCTTGTGGTGGGAAATCTAAAAAAAGAAAAAGATTCTTTGGTTTCGTTTTCTCTTTTTTTATTTATTTTGAAATTTCTAATAGATTAGTATACGCCCATATTATTCTTGCTCCATTGATTCTTTTGATGGATCTCAGGATCTATCCTATATAAATAAATTCTAAAATAGGTTAAGAATTAGAACAGTTGGCCTTCGATTATTTTGGATCGATCGAAATACACACAGGTAAATGTAGCAAAAAAAAAAAAAAAAAAGAATTGGGCTGCTATTTTGATGTACTATTTAGATATACATCTAATCCATGTACATACATATTGTATATTGATCTAGATATAGATATGGGCTTCTTTTTTTTTTTATAGGAAAAAGTCTATATCCGTATACAATACAACTTTCTATGAAAATAATGAATATGATAATATATACTATATAATAGTATATAACTATACAATACTAGATAGTATGGTATGTATGGTATAAAGAATTATATATAATTCTTTATACCATACTATCTAGGCTTAGATACTACTATCTCAGATACTTATTATCTCAGATACTTATGATTCCAGCCAGATCATTTCGTTTAAGACTTGAAGTTTGAATTCCTTTCTTCAATCATTGATAAGAACTAATAATTCAAGTTTCAATCAAATTAATCATTTTGACTGACTGTTTTTACGTAGATAATAAGTAAAAAAGCAGTAGGAACTAGAATGAACAGTGCAGTAGCAATAAATGCGAGAATATTTACTTCCATAATCTCCTTTTTTTTTACTTCGCAATAACTCGGGATCTAATCCCATAGAGATGAGAAATTGGATTCCTGTAAATTCAATGGGATGAATTGCATCCTGATGATACTGAATCGGATCAGTATTATGAATAACAATATATGATTTATCAAATAAATTCATCGTCGAGAATTGAATAGTATAACATAGGAAGATCCTTTATCTATACTAAATCTGAAAAAAAAAGGATTCTTTATTGGATCAGGAAATTTACATCCTTTTCCACTTTTTCTTTTCTATAAATAACCCAACCCTATCGTCTTCCCTATATATTCCTCCTTCGTTATATTATACTTATACATACAATTATGAGGTATTATATGACTGGTATGGTATTCTATGGATGACCCACAGATCCAAAGAAAAGAGTAGGAGTGAGATGGAAAAAGGACAAGTTAAGTAGAAAAAATCGAATATAATTCCAATGAATTTAATAAAAAGGAGTGTTACTCGTTCTCCTCTTTTATTTTATATTTTATTAGTATTTCTTCCTTTGGGACTGGAACTGGAAGGCATACATAAAAAATTGAGTGTGCAATTTAGTTTATTTGAATGAAAATGAGATAGATTGTTTCCAATTAGTCATTGAGGATACCCTCCCCCCCCAAAAAAAAAAAGTTGGAGCTCAAAGGGATTTTCATTTACCCCGACAAGTACTCTGTCGAGGCACTTATGTTAAGTTCGTTGTGTCTCGTACAATAAACGAATACAATTTGCATATGTACTCCGGTAAAAAGGGGTACTCTTTTCTATTTTATTCATCAAGAATATTAAAAAACAAAAGTGGACAAGTATCTCTTAAATTCAAATAGTAAAGTAAATATAAGAATACTACCGATTGTACGAATCTAACTATTATGTTATGTCTCTCTCTTATCAATCGGCACTAATGAAAGAAATGGAAATTCCCTTATTTGTCTGATAATAAATACGAAATAAAAACAAAAGAAATAGGGATCCCGCTGGGTATTAGCTCTTGCTCCCTCTTTATTTTTTTTTTTCACGTTAAATAAATTTATCCATTTATTTATTTAACGGATCGGATCCTAGTTCGGGACTGACGGGGCTCGAACCCGCAGCTTCCGCCTTGACAGGGCGGTGCTCTGACCAATTGAACTACAATCCCAGCGAGGTGTATGGTATACATATTCTTAAAGGTTCAAAAAAAAACCATTTTATTTTCGTCGTCGTGTTGTAAGAGAGACATGAATGATATACTAACTGATATTATATACACATAGATATGGACTATACTGAAAGTAACACAGAGATATGGACTATAGTCAAAGTAACACAAATTACTAGTAACCCATGTTTTTTTAGTGCCAAAAATGGATAATCAACCTTTCGACGAGAAAAAACTATTTTTCTTTTCATAATCAAAGATTATGTATTACCAATCTAGAGTCTTAGAAAGATCAGAATGAATCAGAAAAACATGGATACATAAGAAAAAATGCTTGATCCGTAAAAGAGAAGGATTCCATTTTTATGGAGGACAAATTTCTTATATCATTGGTTATATCATATTTATGGAGCGGCGAATTTTTGGGCCGAGCTGGATTTGAACCAGCGTAGACATATCGCCAACGAATTTACAGTCCGTCCCCATTAACCGCTCGGGCATCGACCCAGGAAGAATTCATTCTAGGCTTATGGATAATCCATAATCAACTTCCTTTCGTAGTACCCCCAGGGGAAGTCGAATCCCCGCTGCCTCCTTGAAAGAGAGATGTCCTGAACCACTAGACGATAGGGGCATATCCGCCCGACTGTCATCATACTATGATGATAGTATGTATAGTTTTTTGGAATTGTCAATATAATCTAATGATATGACTAAATCCGAACACTTTTTTTTTCAACTTTTGTGTTATGATTCCATAGAATTTTTTATTGGATGGGAATAAATGAACCGTCCAATTTTCATTTATTTATTTTTTTGCTTTATTTAATTTGTATTTATATAAAATACTATATCTATATATAGTATATATACTATAGCGAAAGCGAAAGGAGGTATAGGATTCTGTCCGTTCAGGCAGTGATTGGTCCAGCATAACGGAAAAGAGTGTAAAAACTCACTAAATTTCTTTTCTTCTTCACTCATTCATTTTAACTTAAAACTCGTTGCTTCCTTCCGTTGCTTCCTTCATTGTTCAGATAAAATAGGCCATGCATATCACTATACTCACATTAAGTCAGAAAATTCAAAAACGATAGAAATTCTCTTTTTTACTTTTTTATAAAAATTTGGTTCAGGGTACGAATACCTTCATCACATAATTCAATAAAATCTATTGAATCTATGCCAGTGTCAGATTGGTACATGTATCAATCGAGTAAATCTCGTTTTGATTGGTCAATAAAAGGAAACAGGCGGGGTTGGTCTTGAAACAATTCATTGCATTATTAAAATAAAATTGACCCGCTTCACCTTTTGAGGGTAAATCGAATTGATCCTTTACTTTATTTTATAAATATAAATGAAACCCCTATGTATATGATATGTACATGATATATACATATATTATTTATATTTGTTTGCAGTGCAGTAGACTCATAATGAAAATGGCTATAATTCATGAATTGAATACAAAGGGCCCTCTTAACTCAGTGGTAGAGTAACGCCATGGTAAGGCGTAAGTCATCGGTTCAAATCCGATAAGGGGCTTTTTTCACTAAACTAAAGTTTTAGTCTTCGTTTTCGGTGTAGAATAGAGATATTCTTTTTATTTGTAAAAAGCAAATGGTAACCACCATTATAATGACTTTTTATTATTACGAGTTATAGTTAGAAAGTTTATTAAAAAATGAAACATTATTAATTATTAATTCATTATTATTAGTTACTATTTATACTTATAGTAACTAATAATTGTAGTTATTAGAACTAGTCTATCCTCTCCTGTAATGAGAGAGTAGTTTTTTTCATGTTTAATTATTAAAATTGTTGTTTGTTGACAGGAATATTCTAGAATTAGATGTCCAATTATTTTTATGAAATGTCCAATCACTATTATGAATTACCAAACCAAAGTATTCTTACTTCTCCATTGTTCTTATCAAACCCAGCATAAAATTTTAAATAAAGAAAAGGTAAGTGGACCTAACCCATCGAATGACGACTATATCAGCTATTCTGATATTTAAATTCGATATAGATTAAATTGTACAAGCGGGTTTTTTTATTTCCTTATCCCGCGCAAGGCAAGAATTTGTCGATATTTCCAATTTCATCAATCTTCTTCTTCTTGCTGGATACTCCGTTCCGTGGGAATAAATCGATATTTTTTTTCGCTACATATAAAACATATAAAAGTAAAAGTTTATACATAAAATAAAAAAAAATATA